ATATATATATATATATATATATATATATATATATGATATATATATATATATATGACATTTTTTACCAAATCAATATTTATTCTATTTTTTAAATATATTATAAACTATAAACTTAAAAATTCTTTTTAATTTTAAAAAATTAATTTAATTAAATAAATAATTTATTTATATAAATAATATAAACTTAATCATTAAATTTTAATAAAAATTATTTTTATTTAATAAATTATTTATACTAATTTTATAAAATAAATAATATATTTACAATTAATAAATTAAAATTTATAAATTATAAATAAATAAAAATTAAATTTTATAAATCATATTTTTACATAAAATATTATTAATAAATTTAATTTATATTTAATTTTAAAAAATTAATTTTAAACCTAAAATTTTTATTTAATTTTATACTTAATAAAATTAGTAATTATAATTTAAAAACTCAATCTAAATTAATAATTAATTAAATTATTATTATTTAAATTAAATTTTCCTAAATTTATATTTAATTTAAATAATAATCTTAAATTTTTTAATTATTTTTTTTTAAAAAAATCAATTTTCTCATATTAAACTAAATTATATATAATTTTAAATTTAAATATAAATAATAAATTATTAAACTACCAAAAATAAATATAATTTAAATTAAATAAAATTATTTATTAAAAATTTAAATTATATCAAAATCAAAACTATAATTTTAATAAATTTATATTAATTTATATATGTATATATATATGTATATAATATATATATATATATATACTTATAAAAATAATTACTGAAAATTATTTTATTTCTTTTATTATTCTATTAAATAAATATTAACCTCAATTTAAATTTTCCTATAAATAAATCAAATTAAAATTTTAATTAAATAATAAATTATTTAATATAAAAAAAATCATTTTTATTTTAAATTAATAAATAATAACTTTATAAAAATAATAAAATTTTTTAATTAAAAATTTAATTAATTTATTGAACCAAATAAATTATATATTTTATTAAAAAATTTATAATATATTTTTATTAATATAAAATTTTAATTAATATAATTAATTTATATAAATTCATCATAATCATAATATATATATATATATATATTATAGCTATAACTAATAAATAATTTCATAATAATATTAACATATTAATTTTTATTGCTATTATTTTATTTTTTTAAAAATATTATTAATTTTTATTGATTTTTTTTAGAAAAATAAAAAAAATTTAATTGACTATGCAACGAAATTATTTGATGTATTATTAACAATTTAAATAATTTATTTATTGATTATTAAATTATTTATAAATATATAAAAAATTTATATATATATATATATATATATTATAACATTTTTACTAAATCAATATTTATTATAATTTTTTTTAAAATATATTACAATCTATAAAACTCTTAATTTTTAAAAAATTTAACAAATAAATAATTTATCTTATAAATAAAAATTTATTTTATAAAATAATTTATTATCTTATAAATAATAAATATATCTGTAATTAATAACTTAAAAATATAACCCCCCCCCTTCATTATAAATAAAAATTAAATCTTATAAATTATATTTTTTATTTATAAATTTACTATAAATAATAAATTTAATTTAATATTTAATTAAAAAAATAATTTTAAAAACTAAAATTTTTAATTTTTACGCTTGAAATTAATAATTTATAATTTAAATAACTCAATTTTATAAATAATTAATTAAATTAATTATAAAAATTAAATTTTCTTCCTAAAATTAATTATAAATAAATAAAATTTAAATAATAATCTTAAATCTTAATTATTTTTAAAAATAATAATTATCTTTTATAAAAATTAATTAACTAAAATATAATTTAAATTAAATAAATTATTTAATATATAAATTTAAATCATATCAAAATCAAATTATAATATATTTATAATTTTATGATATATATATATATATAATATATATATATATATATATAATTTATTCACAAAAATAATTACTAAAAATTATTTTTTTTAAAAATAAAATTAATCTAAATTTAAATTTTAAATAAATTAATTTAGTTATAATTTTAATTTAATAATAAATTTATTATTAATATATATATATATAAACAATTCTTTAAAATTATAAATAATAAATTTTATTATAATAAAACTTAAAATTTTTAAATTAACTAAGCTACAACTTAATAAACTATTAATATAAATAATTTTATTTATAATAAAATTAATATATTATTTATTAATCTTTTTATTATTAATTTTATATACTCTAAAAAATATCATTTAATTCCTACTATTTTTTTTTAAAAAAATATATTATAATTTTAAAACTTTTAATTAAAAAAAATCTAACTTAATAAATAATTTATTTATTTAATAAATATATTTTAATTAAACTAATTATTATTCATCATACCATGTTATATAAATATAATACTAACCCCCTATATAATTCTTAATAAACCCTAATCCTTACCTTCTTAATTATTTTATTTTCACCTAATTCCATTTAACACCTTCAATTTATAAGTTTAAAATCAACCATCTCTTCTATAAATAAAAATAAAATTTTTTAAATTATTAATTTTTATTATAAATCAAATCATTATTATTAAAATTTAATTTTTATTAACTAAACCTAACCCAACTTCAAACTTACATAAACTAAATAAATTCAACATAATAAATTTATTTAAATAAACATAATTCAAATTAAATATAAATGAAACCATACCAAAATTTTAAAAATTTTATAAATTAAACATTAATTACACAACACACAAAAATTATTAATAAAATTATTCTTTTTAAAAAATAAAAATTATAATACTAATACATTAATACAACTCAATTTTCTATTAATTAATTAAATTTAATTAATAAATTAAATAAATCTTAATATATAAAATATTAATAAATAATCTTATTGTAATAAAATTAAAAATTTTTTAATTTAAAACATAAAAATATCAGTTTATTACTATCATATATATATATATATATATACTAAACTCTTAAATCATTTTAAATTTTTTATTTTTAAAAAAATCATTTTTCGTAAAAACTCAATATTTAATAAATATAATTATTATAATCAATAAACATAATACTAATTAACTATATATAAATAAAAATTAAATTTTATAAATTAAATTAAATTATTATTAAATTTTATTTAATTTTAATAAAAAACTTTTATCATTAAATATAATCATCACTTAATTTTACTGCAATTTTAAATTATTAATCCAATTATAATTTAATTAGTTATATTTATTTATTTAAATTTTTTAAATTTACATCATTAATTAAATAATAACAAACCAATTCGATAACAATCAAAAATATTTTTTATTATAAACCAATTTCAATTTAATTTAAATTAATTTTAAATATTAACTTAATAACAATAATAATTAAATTATTAAATTATTAAAATAAAAAATTTCTATAATATAAATTTTAATTATATCTAAAAATTAAAATTAAATTAAAAATAAATTAATAATTAATAACTAATTTTAACAACTCATATATATATATATATATGTATTCAAAAATTTTTAACTTTAACCCCATTAAAATTTCTCTTTAAAATAAATAAAATTTAATTTAAATTTAATCAATCATAAATAAATTAATAAAATAAATAATCATTAAATATAAACTTAAATTACATGTTATTAATTAATATTAATTAAACATATAATATTAATATGTAAATAATTAATAAAATTTTTATTTCTTTACCCTTATTACTTATTTTTTATTCTTTTTAAAATTTGACCCATTCAATTTTCCGTTAATATAACTATCTAAAATATAATTTAAATTAATATAAAATAAATAACTTCTTTATAATAAAATTAAAATTTTTATTAATAAATTATAAATTTATTCATCTCAATTTTTACAAATAACCCCCTAATAAAAAATAAAAATTAATCCCTTATTAATTAATTTTACACCAAAACTTCCATTATAAACTAAATATATTTATCATAAAATTTTTAAATAAAAATTATTATTTAATCTATTTAAATTTATCAAAATATATAATATCCCAAATTTATTATTTATATATATATATATATATATATATATATATATATATATTCATTATAAATATTTAACTTATAAATAATTATTTATTTATAATTTAAATTAACTTACATATTTTTATATTAATTTAATTAATTAAATTTAATATATATATATAAATATCTTAAATCCTAATAATTAAATTTAACCTATAATATAAAATTTTAAAAAACTTTATTAAATTTTATTAAAAATCAACCAACCCCTACCATCCTTTTTATTTAAAATTTAAATTTCTTTTTTTTTATAATTAAATAAATTAATCAATCGTAATTATTATTATTAAATAAATTTAATTTTAATAATAATATTTAATTAATAATTTTTTTAACCAAAAAATATTATCTTAATAAATTATTTTCATTATATTTTTATAATTTTAATAATTTAAATTAATAAATACTTTAATTTTTTATTTTCTCCAACCCCCAATTTTTACTTATTCACATAAATTACTAATAAAACTCAAAATTATATTTAAACTTTCTAAATTATTTAAAAATTAAATAACACTATTAAATTAACTTAAATAAATTTTAAACTCTGAATAACCCCTTTTATCCTAACTTACATAATTATATTTAAATAATTAAAATACAATAATTAAAAACTAACTTTAAATTCCCCATATATTATATATAAATCAAAAAAAAATAAATTTAAAAAATTATTAGTAAAAAAATATTTAATAATAAATTATTTTAAAAATTTATTTTAATAATTAATTAAATTATATATATATATATATATCAATAAATTTACCAAATCAATATTTATTTAAATTTTAAAAAAATATTATAAACACATTTTTATAAAATTTAAATTAAATAAAATAAATTATTTTTAATTTTATAAAATATAAATATTAATAAATTTATATTTTTTAATTTTTAATTAAATCTAAAAGAATCAAAATCTTTTATGCAAATATACATCAAAATATAAAAAAAAATAAGCTAAATAAAGCTAATGAACTCATACTTCATTTATAAAAGTTAAACTCTTTTTTTTTTTAATTAATAATTCTAAATTCATTTTTTTTTTCTTATTAATATTTAGAATTTTTTTTATTTCTTCTTCTAATTCTTGAATTAATTGCTGAATTGGATTAGAAATTAACACTTTATCCTTTCTAACTCTTGTATTTAATAAAAAATTCTTAATTAATTCAGAATTTATTGTTAAATACTACTTAATTCAATCTATTTCTTCAATCAATTTCCTTTTTTTTATTTTATTAATGAACTATAATTTTATTAATACAAATCTATTTTATAATTTCATTTTAATTAATTTAAATATAACTCTTCTAATAAAAATAGGTAGAGCCCCTTTCCATTTTTGATTAATCTCTATTATTGAAGGAATTTCATGATATAATACTCTTATTATTTTAACTCTACAAAAAATTCCCCCCATAATTCTTATCTCCTATTATTTAAATATAAAAATTTTAATTTTAATTATTATCTTAAATTGCTTTTTTGGATCTTTAGGAGGACTAAATCAATTAAATTTACAAAAAATTTTAACCTATTCCTCAATCTATAATTTTAGTTGAATTTTTAGAGCAATTTCTATCAACGAATCCCTATTCTATTTTTTTTTTTTAATTTATTCATTAATTATTTATAATCTAATCTCTTTCTTTTCTGAAATAAAAATTTTTTTTATCAATCAACTATATTTAATAAAATCACAAAAATACATTATATTTATAATTTTCATAAATTTTTTATCTTTAGGCGGACTCCCCCCCTTTTTAGGATTTATTACTAAATGAATTATTTCAATATATATATTACAATCAATAAATATAATTATTTTAATTATAATCCTATCATCGTTAGTAAATTTATATTATTACATCCAACTAATATACCCATTTATCATAATCCAAAAATTTGAAATTAAATGATCTTTAAAAATAAAATTAAACCCTTTCAAACTAACATTTTCTTACATTTCCCTTTTTAGATTGATTCTATCTAGAATATTAATATATATTTATTAATCTAAGATTTTAAGTTAAAATTTAAACTATTAATTTTCAAAATTAATTATAAAGATTAATTTCTTTAAGTCTTAATAAATAAAATTTATTTTATAAAATTTGCAATTTTATTTCTTAACAATAGAATACAAGACCTAGTAAAAAAATTTTTATATTTATAAATAAATTTACAATTTACCGCTTTAACTTCAGCCATTTTACTACTAATGAAAAAATGATTTTTTTCCACTAATCACAAAGACATTGGCACCCTTTATTTTATTTTCGGTATTTGATCAGGTCTCGTAGGATCATCTCTTAGATTTATTATTCGAATAGAATTAAGAACTCCTGGTAGATTTATTGGCAACGATCAAATCTATAACGTAATTGTTACATCTCATGCATTTATTATAATTTTTTTCATAGTTATACCAATTATAATTGGAGGGTTTGGAAATTGACTCGTCCCACTAATATTAGGATCCCCTGATATAGCTTTCCCACGAATAAATAATTTAAGATTTTGATTTCTTCCCCCCTCTTTAATTTTCCTTTTATTAAGAAGACTTACTAACTCAGGAGCTGGGACAGGTTGAACAGTCTATCCGCCCCTATCATCAAATTTATCCCACACTGGGAGATCTGTAGACTTAACTATTTTTTCCCTTCATATAGCAGGAATTTCATCCATTTTAGGAGCTATTAATTTTATTTCAACTATTATAAATATAAAATTTAAAAATCTAAATTATGAAATAATCCCCCTTTTCGTCTGATCTATTTTAATTACAGCTGTTCTTTTACTCCTTTCTCTCCCAGTTTTAGCAGGAGCTATTACCATATTATTAACTGACCGAAATTTAAATACATCCTTCTTTGACCCAGCGGGAGGAGGGGATCCCATTTTATATCAACACCTATTTTGATTTTTTGGTCACCCCGAAGTATATATTCTAATTCTTCCCGGATTTGGAATAATTTCCCATATTACCACTCAAGAAAGAAGAAAAAAAGAATCCTTTGGAAGATTAAGAATAATCTATGCCATAATTTCTATTGGTCTTCTAGGATTTGTTGTATGAGGACATCATATATTCACTGTAGGAATAGATGTTGATACCCGAGCTTATTATACATCTATTACTATAATTATTGCAATTCCCACAGGAATTAAAATTTTTAGTTGGCTAGCCAATTTAAACGGCTCATTAATTAAACTTAACCCCTCTTTAAATTGAACAATTGGATTTATTTTTCTTTTTACAATTGGAGGACTAACCGGAATTATTTTATCTAATTCATCTATTGATATTACCCTCCACGACACTTATTATGTAGTAGCACATTTCCATTACGTTCTTTCAATGGGAGCCGTCTTTGCTATTATAGCTGGATTTTTAAATTGATACCCCCTATTCACTGGACTAACTCTAAATAATTTATACTTAAAAATTCAATTTATTACCATATTTATTGGAGTAAATCTAACTTTTTTTCCCCAACATTTTCTGGGTCTAGCAGGGATGCCTCGGCGATATTCAGACTATCCCGACGCATTCTTTTCATGAAATGTAATTTCTTCTTTAGGATCAATAATTTCATTAATTAGAATTATAATATTAATTTTTTTAATTTGAGAAAGAATAATTAATAAAAAATACATAATTTTTGCTCTAACAATAATTTACTCTATCGAATGAATTCAAAAAACTCCCCCATTTGAACACTCATTTAATGAACTACCTAAAATCTATTTAATAAATTTCTAATGTGACAGAATTTATGTAATGAATTTAAGCTTCATCAATAAAGATTTTTATCTTTTTTTAGAAATAGCCACTTGATCCAATTTAAATCTTCAAAACAGAAGATCGCCCCTAATAGAACACTTACTATTTTTCCATGATAATTCAATAATAATTATCTTTTTAATTTCAAATTATGTTCTTTATATAATTATTATTAATATAAAAAATAAATTTTATAATTTCAATCTATTAGAAAACCAAAATATTGAATTTATCTGAACTATTATTCCTAGATTTTTTTTATTGATAATCGCTTTCCCCTCTCTTCATATACTTTATTTAATAGATGAAACTAATAACCCCAATTTAACCTTAAAAATTATAGGTCACCAATGATATTGATCTTATGAATACACAGATTTTAAAAATATTGAATTTGACTCTTTTATAGTGAACGACAATAACTCAGCTTCTTCCGGATTTCGTCTTCTCGATGTAGATAACCGCATTATTATCCCTATAAACATTCAAATTCGCTCATTAATTTCATCTTTAGACACAATTCACGCCTGAACAGTCCCATCTTTAGGGGTAAAAACTGATGCTATTCCCGGGCGTTTAAATCAATTAAACTTTCTTATTAATCGCCCAGGATTGTTTTATGGTCAATGTTCTGAAATTTGTGGAACTAACCATAGATTTATACCAATTTGTATTGAAAGAATCAATTTAAATTTTTTCTTCAAATGAATTAAATCTTTCTAATTATTATTTACCCCCATTAGATAACTTAAAGCAAGTGTAGGTCTCTTAAACCATATAATAATAAGTAGCGGCTATTTCTAATGAAACTAAAAAGTTAGTTAAAATAATAACCTAAATTTGTCAAATTTAAATTATAACTTATTATACTTTTTTATTCCTCAAATAATGCCTTTAAATTGATTAATGTTAATATTCTTCTTTACTTCAATTTTATTCTTTTCTCTAAGATTTTTTTATTATATAAAATTTTTCTCCCCAATTAACAAATTAATTTTAAATAAATCAATCAAATCAAATAAAATAAATTGAATATGATAAATAACTTATTTTCTATTTTTGACCCTCATTCCTCTTTTTTTAATATACAACTAAATTGACTAAGATCAACCCTGATCCTTTTTTTTATTCCCCTCAATTACTGATTAATTTCTAATCGATACTTATATATATTCAATTTAATCTTAAACTTTCTTAAATTAGAAATTAATAATTTATTAAAAACTAAAAATTTTAAAGGAAATTCAATTTTTTTTATTTCTTTATTTTTTATAATTTTTTTTAATAACTTTTTAGGACTTTATCCATACATTTTTACCTCAACCAGACATTTAATTTTTAATTTAACTTTTTCTCTCCCAATTTGGTTAACTCTTATATTCTTTGGATGAATTAATAAAACTCAAAACATATTTATTCATTTAATTCCTAGAGGAACCCCTTCTATTCTTATACCTTTCATAGTTTTAATCGAAACTATTAGAAATTTAATCCGACCCGGAACACTAGCTGTTCGACTAACAGCTAATATAATTGCGGGTCATTTACTTATTACTCTTTTATCTTCAAATGGGCCTCTCCTTTCTAACTTAATAGTAATAATAATTCTATTTATAGAACTTCTTTTACTAATCTTAGAAATGTCTGTTAGAATTATTCAAACTTATGTTTTTACTATTTTATCAACTCTCTATACATCAGAAATTCATTAAACTTCAATGACAACTCATTCAAATCACACTTTTCATTTAGTAAATTATAGACCATGACCTCTTACTAGAGCCTTAGGAACAATAATTTTTATATTAAGTATAATTAAATGATTTAAAGAATTTAATTTTAACTATATAATATTAATTGGAATTTCTATTATTATTCTAACCATAATTCAATGATGACGAGACATTTCCCGAGAAAGAACCCTTCAAGGCCTCCATACTATTCAAGTTAACTTTAATATACGATGAGGCATAATTCTATTTATTACCTCAGAAATTTTTTTTTTTCTTTCCTTTTTTTGAAGATTTTTCCATAGAAGTTTATCCCCTAACATCGAATTAGGTGGAATATGACCCCCTATAAATATCCAAATATTTAATCCTTTCCAAATTCCCCTATTAAATACTCTAATTTTATTAATTTCAGGAATTTCAGTTACTTGAAGACATCAATGTATTCTAGAAAATAAATTAAATGAAGCCATTAAAAGACTATTAATTACTATTTTACTTGGAATCTATTTTTCTGCAATTCAAATATATGAATATATTCAAGCCCCCTTTTCTATCGCTGATAGAGTTTTCGGATCAACATTTTTTGTAGCTACGGGCTTCCACGGCCTCCATGTTTTAATCGGAACTATTTTTTTAATAGTTTGTCTAGCTCGATTAATAAAAAATCATTTTTCTATAAATCATCATTTTGGATTTGAAGCTGCATCCTGATATTGACATTTTGTAGATGTAGTATGAATTTTCTTATTTACTTTCATATACTGATGAAATAATTAAATAACTAATTTACATAATATAAAAAGTATATTTAACTTCCAATTAAAAAGTTTATCTAAAAAATTAATGTAAATAATTATCATTTTAATATTAATAATTACCTTAATTATAATAATTACTCACATTTTAATCTTTATTTCTATTTTAATCTCAAAAAAAAAAAAATTTGATCGAGAAAAAAATTCCCCCTTTGAATGTGGATTTGACCCTAAAACCCCCTCTCGGTTGCCTTTTTCCCTCCAATTCTTCATTATTACTATCATTTTTTTAATTTTTGATGTAGAAATTTCCATTATTCTTCCTATAATTATCTCATTTAAATTAATTAATAACATAATCTGATTTATTACTTCTATTTCAATTATAATCATTCTAATCATTGGAATTTTTTATGAATGAAATCAATCCCTTTTAAATTGAAAATTTTAATCAGGATTATAATTTAATAAAAAATTATTAATTTGCAATTAATATATATTGTCTAATCAATTAATCTTAATAATTAAATATAAAATTATTATATTTATCATATAATATATAAAAATAATAAAATTTTTTTTTAATTTAAATATAATAAATATTTTCATTAAATTTAAAAATAAATAAGAATTAATAATAATTAAATTTAATTTCGACTTAAAAATAGGAAACCTTTCCCTTATTTTTAATTGAAACCAATTTATGAGGTTAGTTACTGTTAATAACTTAAAAGAAATTTTAAAATTTCCAATTAAAGAAATATGATAACTTTAAACTTCTAATTTAAAAAATAGTGATTAATTATCATTAATATTTCTTTAACTAATAATAATTTTTATTTATTATTAAACTTATTAAAAATAAATAATTTATAATAGTTTAACAAAAACCTTTCATTTTCACTGAAAAAATATTTTATATTAAAATTTATAAAAATTTAATATAATAATATAATAATAAATAAAATTTTATTTATTTAAAGATTATAATTAAAATCACTTTTATATCTTCAATATAACACTCTACTTTCTTAAGTTATTTAAATTAAAATATAAATAAAATTATATACATAAAAAAAAAAAAAAAAAAGAATAATTTAATAGAATTAAAATAAAAATAATGACCTATATTTCTATAACTTATAAATCTTTTATATAAATTTATTCCTCCTAATTTTTCTAATCACCCTAAATCCATAAATTTATCTAATTTTAATCTTAAATTTAATACTAAATAATTAATTCCATAAATAGATAAATTTGGGATAAATCACATTAACCCCAAATAGAAATAAATTCTGTAAATTAATAAATTTTTAAAAATTAAATTAATTTTTGAAATAAATACACCAACTAACAATCCTATTAAAAGAGTCAATAAAATAAATATTTTTATAATTTCCCCCAAATAAATTATGTTAAAAAAAGGTATAACTATTCAATTTATTATTCTTCCCCCAACCACAGATATAACTATTAATATAAATATAGACCCAATTATAACTTTATCCCTATCTACCAATATAAAAATTTTTTTAAAATTAATTTCTTTAAATAAACTGAAATATATTAAACGCACAGTATACATAACTGTTAACCCGGTAGAAAAGAAAAAAAAAAAAAAAATAATTAAATTAAAATTAGAAAATAATACTATTTCTAAAATTAAATCCTTTGAATAAAATCCCGCTAAAAAAGGAAAACCACACAATGCTAAATTGGAAACATTAAAATTAATAGAAACTAAAGGCATATAGTATCTTAAACTTCCTATTAAACGAATGTCCTGATTATTATTTATATTGTGAATAATTAAACCCGCACATATAAATAATAACGCTTTAAATATAGCATGAGTTCTTAGATGAAAAAAAGCTATATTTTTGTAACCCAAACACATAATTCTTATTATTAAACCTAATTGACTTAAAGTAGATAGAGCAATAATTTTTTTTAAATCATATTCAAAATTTGCTCTTAAACCAGCTATCAATATTGTTAATCTAGATAATAATAATAAAATTTCTCTTAAAACCCTCCCTCGAATTAATTCTTCAAATCGAATAATTAAATATACACCCGCTGTCACTAAAGTAGATGAGTGAACTAAAGAGGAAACTGGGGTAGGTGCAGCCATGGCTGCAGGCAGCCACGCTGAAAAAGGAATTTGAGCCCTTTTAGTTATAGCCGCTACAATTACAAAAACCATAATAATCGTTATAATATCATCTAATTTTAAAATTTGGATATAAAATATAAAATTTCACCTCCCAAGATTTAATATTCAAGAAATAGATATTAATAATATTACGTCTCCTACCCGATTTCTTAAAACAGTTAGTATCCCGGAATTAAAAGATTTAATATTTTGATAATAAATTACTAGACAATAAGAAACCAACCCCAACCCATCTCACCCTAAGAGAATGGAAATTAAATTTAAACTAAAAATTAATAAAACTATTGAAAAAACAAATAAAAGAATTAAAATAATGAAACGATTAATAAAAATTTCCCCCCTTATATAACTTTTTCTGTAAAAAATTACTATTGATGAAATTAATGAAACAACAAAAAAAAATATAAGAGACATCCAATCAATATATAAAACTAAAATATATAAACAAGAATTAAAAGAAATTAATTCAATTTCTAAAAATAATTTTATATTATTTAATATAAATTCAAATCCTATAATCAGTCTCAACCTTCTTAATATCAATAAAAAAAATAAACTTATTTTAAAAATTAGAACTTTCTTCTCTGTAATAACTTAAAGTTTACATAAAACAATTTTGACTCCACAAATCAATATTTTTCTTAAATTATTTAAATAAATCAAACCTCAAACTTCTTTCATTATAACCAAAAAAAAAAATAATCAATTTTAAAAATTAATAAATTTAAAGGAACCCAATGACAAAAAAGTAATAAGTATTCACGAAGATTAATTCTTCTAAAATTATAAATTCCATGAAAAAACTTTCCATGTTGACTAAAAGCAAAAATATATAAACTATAACCCGCTCTAAAAAAAGAAATCAACATTAAAAAAATTATTATGTAACCTGACCAAGAAATAATTCTTATTAATAAAGAGATTTCTCCAAAAAGATTTATAGAAGGGGGAGCTGCTATATTTGATCTAAGCAATAAAAATCATCATAAAGAAAGATTAGGTAGTAAATTAATTAACCCTTTGTTAATTATAAGTCTTCGTCTTCTCAAACGCTCATATATTAAATTAATTAAAACAAATAAACCAGAAGAACACAACCCATGCCCAATTATTAGAATTAATCTTCCTGTAAACCCCAAATAAGTCAGGGTTATAATACCTGCAATCACCAAAGCTATGTGAACAACTGAAGAATAAGCAATCAAAAGTTTTATATCTATTTGATGTAAACACATTAAACTAATTAAAGTCCCCCCAATTAAAGATAAAACAACTCAAATAATATTCATTTTTAAAGAAATTAAAACCATTAATTTTATAACTCGCACCAATCCATATCCCCCTAATTTAAGCATCACTCCAGCTAAAATTATTGACCTAGAAACCGGACCCTCAACATGAGCCTTAGGTAATCATAAATGAACAATGAATATAGGTATTTTAACTAAAAAAGCTAAAATTATTAAAAAATATAAAATTATTAAACCTAACTCACTAAAAAATATAAATCTAAAAGAATAAAAAATTTTATAAATATAAAAAATTCCCAGTAATAAAGGTAAAGAAACACACAAAGTATAAAAAACTAAATAAATACCAGCTTGAAGGCGTTCGGGTTGATACCCCCAACCCATAATCATAAAAAGAACGGGTAAAATTCTTATTTCAAAAAACACATAAAAATATAAAATATCCAAAGAAGAAAAAGCTAAAACCAAACAAAATAATAAAAATAACAAATTTAAATTAAATAAATCATAAAATTTTTTTCTGGTGTATAAATTAAATCTAGATAAAATAATTAGCCCGCAAATTCAAATTCTTAATAAAATTATAGAAAATCTTAAAAAGTCAAACCCTAAAAAATTAAATAAATTCACCCAATAAAACAAATTTAATGAATTTATAAAAAAAAAAAAAAAAAACAAATATATAGAAATAAATACTTCTCATCACTTAAAATAAATTAAAAATATAGATATTAATATAAATATATATTTTAACATATAAGCAAGTTATAAATATAAAAAAAATCTCTCCCAATTCTACGAATAAGTATAATTAAAATAGTAATACCCAAAACCCCCTCAGACACTATAAATACCATAAATATAATTAAAAAGTAAGATTCATAAATTATATTAAATAAAATATAAATAATTAAAATAAATAAAATTATTATTAAAAACTCCAAAACTAACAATATATTTAATAAATGTTTTCGTTTTACTATAAATATTAAATTAGCTAAAAAAAATATAAATAAAAAAAAAAAATAAAATATGATCATTGGTAGTTTTTATAATTTAATTAAAAATATTGATCTTGTAAATCAAATTTAAGTCTAACTCTTTAAAAACTTCAATATTTAGCTTCAAATAAAATTTGATAATATAATTTGACATAATAAAAATATTTTTTTTAATTTTATTTATTTACATTACTTTAATTATATTTTTTATTAAAAACCCCTTAAATATAGGCCTATCAATTTTAACCCAGACCCTAATCATATGCTTAATATTAAATTTTAATATAAATTTTTACTGATTATCCTACATTTTATATTTAATTATATTAGGAGGGATTTTAATTTTATTTATATATATATGTTCTATCGCGTCCAATGAAATCATTAAATTTAATCTAAATCTTTTCTTTTTTTTTTTATTCATATTATTTATATATATAATTTTTATTCAATTTAATTGAATGTGAATTTATATTAACCCTATTAATTTAAACAATTTAAACTATTTTTTTAGAATAGAAAATTTAAGTATAACTAAAATCTATAATAACTACTCAATATATATATCCATTTTTTTAGTAATTTATTTATTCATCCTCCTTTTAATAGTAACTATAATAACTAACACAAATAAAGGACCCTTACGAATATTTTTATCATAATTTAAATAATTGCTAATTAACCTTTAAAATTACAAATGAAAATTTCAAAAAACAATATTATTGTCAATTTACTAAACGAATCCCTTATGAAACTTCCTACCCCCTCTAATATTACTTTTTGATGAAATTTTGGATCTCTTTTAGGAATTTGTTTAATGATCCAAATCATTACAGGTTTATTTCTTTCTATACATTATTGTCCCAATATTAACTTAGCTTTTGAAAGAATTATTCATATTAATCGAAATGTTGAATTTGGGTGATTATTCCGATTAATCCACGCTAATGGCGCCTCAATATTTTTTATTTGTATTTATCTTCATATTGGTCGAAATATTTACTTTGAATCTTATAACTTTATCCACACGTGAAGAATTGGAATTATAATCTTATTAATAACTATGGGAGCTGCCTTTATAGGATACGTCCTTCCTTGAGGACAAATATCTTTTTGGGGGGCCACAGTAATTACCAATCTTATATCAGCTATTCCTTATATCGGTCACGATTTAGTTCAATGAATTTGAGGAGGATTCACCGTTAATAACGTAACTTTAAACCGATTTTTTTCTATCCATTTTATTCTTCCTATGGTTATTGCCATCCTAGTTATTATTCATATTTTTTATCTCCATCAAACAGGATCCAATAACCCCCTTATAATTAATAAAAATTTAGATAAAATTATATTTAACCCTTTATTTACATTCAAGGATTTATTGGGGGCAATAATTATGATCTATATTTTAACTTTATTTTCCCTAACCTTTCCATTCAATTTAATAGACCCCGATAACTTCATATTAGCCAATCCTCTTTCAACCCCCCCCCATATTCAACCTGAATGATATTTTTTATTCGCGTATTCAATTTTACGATCAATTCCTAGAAAATTAGGAGGAGTAGTAGCTCTTTTAATATCAATCTTAATTTTATTTTTTATGCCATTTCTATTTAATAAAACAATTCAAGGAAATTCATTTTCTACCCTAAATAAAATCCTATTTTGAATTTTTTTTATTATTTTTTTTATCCTAACTTGAATCGGATCTAAACCAATTGAATACCCCTTTGTCAATATTGGTCAAATTTTCACAGTTCTATATTTTTTATATTTTTTTTTAAACTCTTTAATTAAAATTTACTGAAATAAATTAATTAAATAATTAATGAGCTTGATATAAAGCTTTTGTTTTGAAAACTTAAGAAAGAATTCATTATTCTATTAATTTTAAATTTATTTTTCTTTTAATATTAATTATAAATTTTATCAATTAAATAAATTATACTTATACAAACAATCTCCAAAATTATCATTCTTTTTAAATTATTAATTGATTCGACATTAAAATAAAAAATTACTAAAAATTATTTTCTTTTTATTTACAATTAAAAACAACATAATAACAAAAATTTATATAATTTTTGTATTATCAAATAAAAAATTAAATACATTCGACCCCCGATTCTAAGTGAGTAAAAGAGCCTTCCATAAAAACATATTTCAATTCAATATCTGAAAATAAATTATATATATGAAAAAAAAAAGAAAATTAAGACATTACCCCACCCCCAACCAACCTTACTATTAAATTTAAAAACCATTTAAATTATAAAAATTAATTAAAATTATTATATATAAAAAAATCTTTAAACTAAATATCACATATAAATAATAATACTACTTAAAAATAACTTTATAAAATTAAAATTAATTTATATTCTATTAATCTCTATTTAATTTTTTTATTTATCACTCACTATTAAAATATTTTTTATAAAAATTTTAAAATTAAATTATTTTTCATATAATTATATTATTGTAAATTACTTACATATATTTTTTAATCTCAAATTTTAAAATTTTATTTTTAATAAAATAACAAATATAATTAATTTCTAAACTTAATTTTCAATAAAATATTATATAATTTATAATTTAAAAATCTAGAAACATTTTCCAATACTTCTACTATGTTACGACTTATCTCAATAATAATTAAAACTAACATTTTTTATTTATGAGAGTGACGGGCAATATGTACTTATTTAAAAACACTAATCATAAAAAATAAATATTTTAAATTACATTTAAATCCAATTAAATTTATTAATTTTCAATCAATAAACATAATTCTTTATTCTATTATTGTAATTCATTTTTTTCTTATTAATAAACTGTATCTTGATTTGATATAAATTTATTTTAAAATTTTTAAATATTCTTAATTAATAAAAAATTTTTTTATAACAACGATATACAAATCTTAAAATAAGTAGTTTTTTTTGTGGAATATCAATTATTAAACAAATTCCTCTAAATTGATTTAAATACCGTCAAATTCTTTAATTTTCAAAATTTTAATTTTACTAATTCAATTATTAAACTCAATTTTTAAAATTAATAATAGGGTATCTAATCCTAGTTTATTTATATTTTTTTAAAATTTTTTCTATTATTAAATTGTTAAATTAAATTATTAAATTTAACCTATTTAATTTAAATTTATTAAAATAATATAATTATCTTTATTGATAAAACAAATAATTTAAAATTTAACTTACTATTTAATCTCATTAATTGTTTAACCGCAATTGCTGGCACAATTTTAATTAATAATTACTTTATATTACTAAAATTAGATTTCCTTAATTTATTTTAAAATTAAATATTATAATAAACCCAACAAAATTATTTTTTTCTAAAATATATAATTTAATTATTAAATAATTTATATATAATTTAAATAAATATTAAATATTAAACCAGAAATAATTTATAATTAATGAATATAATTTTTTTTTATTAATATTAAAATTTAATTATTATAATATTATTATTTATAGTTTATTAATTATTTTAGACTAACAACTTAAAACACGAAAATAAATTACATTTTATGAATAAAATAACCTAAATTTAAAGATACTTAAACTATATAATTGTGGCATATTAATATTATATATATATATTAATTTTCTTATTATCTATCCCACCTATAAATTTACCTCTTTGTTAATTTTATTAACTTTTTCACAAAAAAATTATAATATATAACATTTAAATTTTTTAAATTTATATAAAAAAAATTCTCTTCAGCAATCTAATTTAATTAATTTAAATTCAACCTCACCAATTTAAACTATTTGTTATCTAAAAATATCTTTTTAAATTTATTTATTAAAAATAAAATGAATAAACCAATTAAATTTATAAGAAAAGTTAAATAATACTCCTACTTTAATTTTAATAAAATTTTTAAAATTTCCGCTCCAAAAATAAACTCTATTTTAATTATATTTTTTTAAAAAAAATTAAATTCATCATTTTAAATAAAAATCACAAGCCTCTTTACCCAATCTTAATTTTATTTAAATAAAATAACATTTTTCCCTTTCACAAACAATTAATAATTAACCATCAATGCAAAATAAAATAATTATAATTTTCACTCTATTTATTTATTTTAATAAATAAAATGCACAATGTATTATTAAAAAATAATTACTAAAAATTATTTTTTTTATTGTTTAATAATAATAATATATATATAATTTAAATTCATATTAAACAAATTATTAAAATAAATCATCTAAGAGAAACAGGTAAAAAAATCTTTCATGTTAAATATATTAATTTATCATAACGAAAACGAGGTAAAGTTCCTCGCACTCAAATAAAAATAAATCCAATCAATCTAACCTTTAAAAAAAATAAAATAGTTAATCTTCCCCCCATAGCAAAAAAAAAAATTACGTAAATAAATCTTATAAATAAAATTATACTATACTCAGCTAAAAAAATTAAAGCAAATTCTCTTCCCCCGTACTCAATATTAAACCCAGAAACTAATTCTCTTTCCCCCTCCGAAAAATCAAAGGGTGTACGATTACATTCAGCTAATAAAGTTACAAAAATTCTTAAAGCAATAGGAAATATAAAAAAAATAAATATAATATTTTTTTGATAAATATATAAATCTATTAAATTAAAATTTATAATTAATAAAATTAAACAAAGAAATAAAAAAATTAAAGAAACCTCATATGACAATGTTTGAACAATTGCTCGTAAAGACCCTAATAAAGCATAATTAGAATTAGAAGCCCAACCATTTATTATAATTATATAAACCCCTAATCCCAAAAATCTTAAAAATAACAAAAATCTTAAATTTAAAAAATTTAATCCTTCAATATAAGGAAAAATTATCCAAATTATCAAAGCTAAAAATAATCTAAAAATAGGAGAAATCAAAAAATATAAAAAATTTGATTTTTCAGGAATATAATATTCTTTCCTAAATAATTTAATTGCATCTCTAAATGGTTGCACAATCCCAACCAATCCCAACTTATTTGGTCCTTTACGAAATTGAATATAACCTAAAACCTTCCGCTCCAATAACGTTAAAAAAGCCACTCTAATTAAGACCCCTACTATTAAAATTAATATATTTAACAATAAAATAAACAAATCATTTAATTGAATATATTATCTATATAAATAATATTATATATAAATGAATTCTAAATTCATTGCATTAAATTCTGCCAAAATAATATATTTATTTTTAAAACTTAAACTCTTTCACAAATATATTAATAAATTTCTTACAAAATAAAAATTTATTATTTTAAATACTTAATCCTTTCGTACTAAAGTATTTTCTTATATTAAAAGATAGAAACCAACCTGGCTCACACCGGTTTGAACTCAGATCATGTAAGATTTTAATAGTCGAACAGACTAAAATATAAACTTTCTTCAATTTAAATTAATCTTAATCCAACATCGAGGTCGCAACCTAAAATTTCTATAAGAACTAAAAATTTTAATTACGCTGTTATCCCTTAGGTAATTTTATCCTTTAATCCATATAACTAAATCAATCTCATAAATTTATATGTTAATATAAATATATATTTTTTCAATCAAAATTTTTAAACTTATTTAAATAAAGTTATTTAAATTTATAAATCACCCCAATCAAATTATTTTGTTAATAAAACACTATATATATAATTATATCAAATCAACTAAATAATTAAAATCTAAAGGGTCTTCTCGTCTTTTTAACTTATTTTTGTTTTTTTACAAAAAAAATAAATTCTATAAATTAAAAACATAAAGTATTATTCTCATTAAATCATTCATTCTAGTTTTCAATTAAAAAACAATTTATTATGCTACCTTTGTACAGTTAAAATTCTGCAGCCCTTTAAAATTTATCTTTCAGTGGGCAGATTAGACTTTAAATTTAATTCAAAAAGACATGTTTTTGTTAAACAAGTGGAATAATTAAATTTTTTAAAAAATTGATTTAATTTTGCCTAATTCATTATTTTAATTTTAAATAATATTTTTTAATCTAAAATATTTTATACTTATTCTAACATTTAATCTCTATAATTCAAATTAATATTAATTTTTAAATAAATTTTTAATCTTTAAATTTAAATATTTAACTTAAATAAAATAAATATTATATTAATAACTCTAATTTAAAAAAAATTTTAATTTTATAATTTTATTTATTTTTAAAATCCTATAGATTTAAAAAATTTAAATAAAAGCTTAACCCTTTATTTAATTAATTTTATTTATATCTTAAAAAATTAATAATTCATTAAAAAATCTATTTATCATAAAATAAAATTAAATACTTTTATATATAAAATAAAAATTAAATTAAATTTATTTCTTTAAAAACTAGATATAAAGAAAACCGAATAACTTTTAATCTCTAAAAATTAATTTTTTATAATTTTTCAACATTAACAAAAATTAAATTTTTATCTCTTAGTTCTTTTCGAGAATATAAAAAATTTTTTCTTTTTTTTTAAACTCTGATACACAAGATACAATAAATTAAATTTACTTATTAAAATTTATTCTTATTTATTTTATTTAAAATTCAATTACTTTACTAATTCTCTATAAAATTTTTTTTTTATTTTTTCTTTTTAAAATTTACTCAAATATCAATTAAATTAATTATTTTTTTAATTATTTTTAAAAATATTATTTACCTAATTTTTTAAATTAATTTAATTAATTTCAAATTAAATTATTAAGGTTATAATTTTAAATTTTATTGTAAATAAAATACTAATTTATTAGCTTTAATTTGTTGAATTATATATATATAATATATATTATATATCAAAATAAATAATTAAATAGTTTAACTTTAAAATAATTTAAAATATCAAATATATAAAAAACTATAATTAACCTCTAAATTAAATTATATTAAAATATTAATTTATTAAGTCAATTTTCTCAATCCATACAAACATAAATTTTATTTATTATTATTATTTTCACAGATATTATTTTTATATAATAAAATTTTTACCTCTAAATCTAAATACATATATAATTTAAAAATAAAATATTAATTATATAAATTAAATTTAAATTTAAAAATATTTTTTAATTTAATCACTACTTAACTCAATTTAATTAAACAACACGCACTTAAATAAATTATTATTTAAATTTACCTGTAAATTAAATTCTTGCAATTTAACTCTATATAAATATTTTCAAAATTATATTAATTTATTTACCTATTTAATTTAATAATTTATTTAATTTAAAAAATAAATGTAAATCCTTAAAATCCTTATAATTTAATATAAAATTTAATTTTTACCACAATTAATAAAATTATTATCTTAAATCCACATCCCAATTTAATAATTACTTAACTAAAATTAAAAGTTTTCCTTCAACTGATTATTAAAATAAATAATAATTCAAAATTATTTTTTTTTAAAAAATACACATAAATTATAAATAATTATATATTAAATTTAAAATAATTTATAATTAACTAATATAATTTTTTTTATATAAAAACTTATAAATACAAATAATCAATATATATATATATATATATATATATATATATATATATATATTAAATAACTTAATTTATTAAGACATATCAATTTAATCCTCAATATTCTTTAATTTTAAAAATATTATTAAAATCTATCAATTTAATTTCTAAACTAATTTAAATTTAATTAAATAATATTTAAATTTAATATTTAACAAAAATTTATTTTATTTACCATATATTTTAAATTAAACCATTTTATTAAATAAATTTAAAGTATATTTAAAAATATTTCAATTAATTCACACATATAACAACCTACCAAATCAATATTTATTTTAATTTTTAAAAATATTACAAAATGCCTGATTAAAGGATTATTCTGATAGAATAAATTAAATAATTTAAATAATTATTTTTGTAAATTTTAAATAAATTATAAATTATTAATTATTTTTTTTATTTAATCATAAAATAATTAATTAATTATAATTATATAAATTTTCATCAAACTTTTAAATAATTAAATTATTATAATATAACTACACTTAATTTTTTAAAATTTTTTTTATTGATTATAAAATAATAAAATTAAAATCTTCATTCAACTTATTAATTTTAAAAATAAAATCAATACCCCTACGTTAAAATTATAAATAAAAATTAACCTATATCTAATAATTTTATTTACATCAAAATTAACTATTAAAAGTATATTAATTAAATACTCTTTTTATATAGTATATAATATAGTTTTTATAAATAAATAATAATTATACTATATTAATTTTTTATTATTATTACTTTTTTAAAAAAAAATATTATCAGTTTTTATTGATTTTTTTTAAAAATAAAAAGATTAATTAGCTGGCTTGTACGATAAGATTATTAAATGTATTACTATAATTTAAATAATTTATTTACTAAAAATTTATAAATAAATAAAAATTTTTGTATATATAACATTTCTCATTAAATCAATATTTATTCTAATTTTATAAAAAATATAATTATAAATATAAACTATGAAATTCTTTTTTTTCCCTTATTTAAAAATATAAAATTATTATTATTTATATAAATATAATATTTAAATCATTTAATTCTATAATAAGACTAATTTTTTTTATTTTTAATAACTTATTTACATTAATTTTTTATAAAGTAAATAATAATATATCTTCAATAAATAATTTTTTAAAATCCCCCATAAATATAAATAAAAATTTAAAATTTTATTATAAATTATATTTTTTATATAAATTTATTAATAAATTTAATTTAATAAAAAAATAATTTTAAACTTAAAATTTTTATTTAATTTTATACTCAAAATTAGCAGTTATAATTAGAATAATTTATTTTAAATTAATAATTAAATTAATTATTATTAAATTTAATTTTCTATTATAAATTTAAATAATAATCTCAATTTTTAATTATTTTTTAAAATAAAAATAATTAAATTTTTATATAAAATTAATTAAAACATAATTTAAATTAAATAAATTATTTAATAAAAATTTTAAAATTATATTAAAGTCAAAATTAAATTTTAATAAATTTATATTAAATTTATTTATTAGATATATTATAAATAATTACTAAAAATTATTTTTTTATAATAAAAACAAAATTAACCTCAATTTTAATTTTCAATAAACTGATTAAATTATAATTTTTAATTAAATAATTTAATATAAATAATTTTTTAAATTTATAAATAATAAATTTTATTAAAATTAAATTTTTTAATTAAAAATATATTAATTTTCTAAATAATAAATTATATATATATATATTAAAAAATTTTTAATTTAAAAATTTTTTATAATATACTTTTTTTATTAATGTAAAATTTTTAATTAATATTATTAATTTATATAAAATATAATTATAATAGTATTATATATAATCATATTTAATAATTTATTATATATATATATATATATAAATCATAATTAATAAACAATTACATAATTATATTAACATATTAATTTTTATTATTTTTATTTTATCTTTTTAAAAATATTATTAGTTTTTATTGATTTTTAAAATAAAAAGAACAAAAAAACTTGATTGGCTGTACGACGAGATTGTTTGATGTGTTATTGTAATTTAAATAATTTATTTATTGATTATTATTAAATTATTTATAAATATATAAATAAAAATTTATATATATATATATATAGCATTTTTACCAAATCAATATTTATTCTAATTTTTTTTAAAAATATGTTATAAACTTTAAAATTCTTAATTAAAAAAAAATTAATAAAATAAATATAATTTATTTTAAATAATTCATCATTTATTTAATAAATTATTCAACAAATAAATATAATTTAAATTAAATAAATTACTTAATATAAATTTAAACTATATCAATCTTAAAATTAAATTATAATAAATTTATAATTATAATATATAAATAATACCAATCTATAAAAATAATTAATTAAAATTTTTATAAAATAAAATTAATCCCTCAATTTTAATTTTCAATAAACTGATTAAATTATAATTTTTAATTAAATAATTTAATATAAATAATTTTTTAAATTTATAAATAATAAATTTTATTAAAACTAAATTTTAAATTTTTTAATTAAAAATATATTAATTTTCTAAATAATAAATTATATATATATATATANANTATATATATATATA